CGTAAAGTGAAGATTAGGGGAGTAGAGAAAATTCCCTTCTGGGGTATTCCGAAGGTGTAACCTAGGCAACGAAAAAGGGGCCCGATACTTCAACTAGAGGAGCGACCAGTTGGTTCACCAAACTCCGACCCAGCGTCACACGTTCTCGAGGTCCGAAGGGATCCAGTGCCCAACTACCGACTCCTCCCGGAATTGCGTTATCGGAGCCGAGCCAGGAATGGCCGTTAGTGGGCACCCACCACTTTTCACGGTTAGAGAGGCCCTCTTTAATACATTAAGAAAAGATGTTTACAGGGGCCAGAACGACTCGGTCATAGGAATTTAGACCACCTACGTGCTGGTAAAACCACCTCGACCGGATCAGAGTAAACAACAATGTCGAATCAGGCCGCCCCTTGCCTTGAAAGAATTCACACGCGGCCGCCAGCTTTCCCAAAATAAGGGGAGATCTGCTGCTTACTGCTCACGGAAACATCCGACCTATACGTCGTTCGCGTATCTTTCTGATCTCCTTTCCTCATCAGATTTTTGGACCAGGTGAAAAATGGGGTTGATGGTGGTTAGCTAAAAAGGGGGGAGAGAGGAGAGCCTTGGGGTACGCTCACTCCTGCATTTTTGTGTAGGTTCTCGAGATTCTCAATCGCTCTTTTGAGTGGGGAGGAATAGTACATGAATAAATGGCGGTTCTCAGACGAGGGAATCGTTCCTCTATCTCCACAGCAAGCTCAAAAATTTTACCCGGTCCGTCACGCTTTGGACATCGCCACCGGGATCGTTGAGGCCCCATGAAGATGGCTCTCCTTCACTGGGAAGACGCGGTACTCATTAGCGAGCGTCTGGTGACCAACGATTCCTGATTCTCCTGCCTTTCCGCCATAGTCTACACTTGTTCGTCCAAATGGTCGACCTTGCCATCAAGTTGGGTCACTCGATCCTTGAGTGTTTCCTTAACAACAGCCGCCGCAGACAGCACTCCACTGCTATCGTCAAGCTTGGACATGGTACAACAAGAAGAGAATTAGCAGAAATATCAAGGGAAAGAAAACTCCGCTCTGATACCTCCTAAAGCTAAATAGGCACGCGCACGGGTAGAGAGTCGTGCGGCCCAGGTAAAGCCTATTTTAGTGTAGCACCTGGGAGCAGCCTTCTCCTTGCCGAGTTTTGTTTCTGATCTCTTTCTCAGTCTCTAGTTCGTTACCTTCTATTACCGATCTTCTCCTGCTGCTCGCTTCGTTTGTTTCGTTGAGCTCGCTTTCTTTCGTTAGTTTCCTTTCTTTTCGAAACTAAAAAAAATAGAATATGAACAGCAGCAGCCAAATACTTTTAAATGAGACTAATCAGGGATGCTTCCATAAAAGACAACTACGGTATGCTATTTTTCAAGTATGTTGCGGTCAACACAGCTTCTGCCCAAATGAGGTACATTCATCCCAAACATCATAGCTCTAATCGTTTCCAATAAGTATCTATCTATTTTTTTAGCTATTCAAGGAGTATACGCAAAAGATCTCTGATGAACAGTGCCTCTAGAAATAAGATATTGATAAAATCCCGTGGACATGTATTCTCCTCCAGAATCAGATCGTCAAATTCTTTTTTTCTTGCATTAGGAAATAATGTCTGGCTTGTCGATTGTGTGCCGTTCACTCCAACATGGCGAAAATTATGTAAATTGGAGTGAAAAGGTAAAGTTCTTCTTGATGGGCCAGGAATGTTGGATAATTGCTGAAGGTAACCCGGAGGATGTGGCGAGTAAGAAACCATTTTAATCTTTTTTTGGTCTGGTGGGGCTATGCATGCGATCACAGTGTCTGTAGCTGATAAGATGCGCCCCCATATATATGGAGGGGGCATTACACAGACCCAAGAAAGGCATGGCTTACTTTGAGGGAAGTTAATGAACATGCGACCGCAAGTAAGCGTCAGTGCCTGGAGACTGAACAACATGGCCTGAAGCGGGGTAGTTACTGTATTAAGGTGAAGAACCTTTGTGATCAGCTGGAGGCTTTTGGTATGAAAAACTATGATGCCGATAATCTTAGTCAGAGCATGAAGAGTATAAATTTCTTTATATGATGGGAGTTGGAAGTCTTTGCTACTGCATCAACATAACCCTTCCAACAGGACCTCGATGGCTTACTAAGCTTATAAAGGCAAGTCTGGCTTCCTTCTTTTGCCTTCAAGGGGACTATTGTTAGATGTGGTGTCAAGCTCCTTCTGCGCCGCTAGCGCTACTACTCATTTTTGTTCTATCTTCCTAGTGAGTTTTTCCCAGCCCAAGGGGAGCGAACTTTTTATGATTTCACTAGCCGTCGTAGAAGGAAAAGATTATCTATGCCCAAATCACGTCACGGGGTTGGATGCAAGTGGCACGATTTAAATTAGAATTCTTAAGGCAATCGGCACAGGCGAGAAAGACCAGTCCCTCTCCAATAGAAAATCCAGAGGGAAAGAGATGGAGATTAAGCGAGTGAAGTCACCTGAGGGTTAGAATCCGATGTGATCTTAGAGCTATTGACTGCCATCCTTAGTGAGTGGCCAAGCCGAGAATCTGCTCTTTGAAAGCTTGAACGGTGATATCTATAATAAAGAATACCTGTCTCAAGGTAAAAAAAAGGAGTTCCAGGCCCAAGGTAAGTAAATTCTTTAGTTTAGGGAAGGATCCCAAGTGCCATCGATTTAGCTCTTAGAAGAAGGGAAATTTCATTTTGAAGAGTGGGCATAAATAAGAAATCTTCTCTCTTTCCCGTGCTTGAGGAAGCGAGTGACCCCCGGTCTTATTTAAAGAGAGTGAAGTGAGCCTCGGGTAGGCAAGTCACAGAATCTCTGTCTCTAGAACCTATTATAGGAGCAGGGGCATTAGATGGAGCATTCAACTGAGATTCTCTTAGTGGCTAGCTCTTGGTCAGCGTTGTCGGAATAGAATAAGCGCAGCTAGTCCTTTCTGTAACAACTGCCTTAAGAAAGAAAGATAGCCAGCTACTGACAGGCTTACTCTTGCTCTCCTTGGCCTTGCCTTTTCCGGGAATGGCAAAAAGTCTGTTTTCAAGGGTAGCGCGGTCTTTACTATTGGGATAACTTGAATATGAATCTTCTTCTCATCCTAGGATAGTCTCAAGTAGAGGTCTTACAGGGAAGGGAGTTAGCAAGCTGGTAAGGGGACAAAGGCAGAGAAGGGGATATGGGACTTTGACGGGTTTGAAGGAATTAGCTAACTATTACAATAAGATATCTTGCTATTCTCCGATCAACCGCTGGAAGAATCTAAGTTCGTTGATAAAGTGACTGATAAAGAAGGATAGAACTCCTGAGAAGACACAGACAAAACAAGCCTGTGTGGTGGAACCTAGAACTTCAGGTGCTACCTCAGATTGGAACATGAGACCAAAAAAAAACTTCTAGCCAAGCCCTTTTAAAGTAAGCTCAAGCCGAATCTTCTCAAAGAATAAACGGTCCTCCAAAGTCTCTAAAGGAGAAAGGCGAGGTTTTAATTCCTGACGAAGAAGTAAATGACTTATTCAAAGGATTGATAGAACTCAATCTCATCGAGTTGCCAGACTCTAAGCGTCCACATGAAGCAGATCGTGTATGGGATCCACTATATTGCCCTTACCACAGGGTTTTGGGGCATAAGATCCAAGATTGCTTTGCCCTGAAGCGCAAAAAAGGCTGATAAATGAAGGAACCATAGACGCCGAACTCTTGAAGACTATAAAGAAGGGTAAGAAGGTGGCTGCATCCAACATGGCGACTTATTCTTGCCTCACGATCGATGTATTCGACGAAGATAATTGCCCACTCCATTTCCCGAAGGAGCCAGTTTATGTCAACAAGATAACTCTAAGGTCGGGTACTCAATTACCCGACGTACAGCTTCCATCGCCTTCAGTGGGGGCATCCCAAGCTCCACCTAACCAAAGAGCTTCCCCCAATAAGATAAAATACAATGTAATGGCCCATCTGAAGAAAACTCATGCAGAGGTTGCAAAAATCGACACATCGACGGCTCAATGCTGTTCTATAAAATTCTCAGATGAAGACTTGTTGTTGGGGACTAAGTTGCACAACCGACCTTCAAATATGGATGAATACTCAAGTACTACTTTATCCAATGCGGACTTTGACGCTTTGGGAAAGGAGTTCGCTAAGGAACAATGGTACGCTGGTCGCTGTAAGGCTTTATACAGGAATCTCAGTTTTTTTGAGAGTTATCTAAAATCATTTTACTAGTCCATCCATTTTGCTTTTACAGCAGGGCGTCTTAAGTGTTGCTCGCTCAGATTCGTCAAGCTCGTCAAATCTCATATTTAGAATGAATATATGGATCATGAAAACGGATCCTATCTGATGATGTCATCCACTCGTAAACAAGATAAGATCGATTCTCTCATATAGGAAAGTGAAAGTATCGATGATCTGCTTCTAATAGATCGTTGATCAACCAATAGTGCTCATTGAGGCGGTCACCGTTGGCTAAGAACCATTTCTCACATCAAGGTAAAATAGGCAAAAGAAGACTCTTAGGTCATTGATTCAAATTCTACCTATATTTGCATTCACTTAATGGTCAAACCAACAATGGAATTGACTCTAACATCCGGCCGGAGGAAAGACTTACTACTACAAGGGCTTGTGCCAACCAACAAGAAGGGGGACGGTGCAAAGACATCTCTTGGCCAGAACCGGACATTGCCCTTTACCATCCCACCACTAGGAGACTGGGACTCGAGGCGTGGTTAAGTATTCCCTTCCGCTCTGGAAGTAAATTTCTTTCCTATCTTTCGGTGAACAATATCTTTATTTTCTCTGATTTGAAGGAATAAAAACTTGACTTTCCTCTGCAGTGAGCTTCTAGAGAGCGTGAAGTCAGTCTTGTAGATCCAGGGTTTTTCCGCCGTAGCCACCTATGCCCTACCCGAAGGGGCGGTGGTTCCTTGTCTCTGTTATCCCTATCTCTCACAAGAGCGACTTAACACAACAATCCATCGAAGCTCGGCGTACGCGATTAGAATCAACTTGACTACTTTCACTTTCAATAACAAAAAAGAAAGAAAGTCATGCTGATCAGTAGTAGTGTCTAAGAGGAAGGGTTGGCCCTTTGAGCTACCTATTTTTTGTGATCAAATGAGAAACTTAGCTTCTCACGTTGCCAGAGATTCTCCATTTCGTGGGAAGAAAGAAATCGGCTTTGCCCAAGTTGTAATGACAATTACATTCCCTGTCGATGAAGAATGTTTCGAACACCTAGACCAGCTGCCGCTTAGTCACGTCTGCGCTTAGATAGCGATGTGAACCCGCCTTCCACGAAGATGTTCCTCCGCTGGTTCGTTATAAAATACAAAGAAATTGATGGGGCCCATCCCCAGTCCTTCTTCTTTCTATTGAACTGGGCCCAGCTTGACCTGCCAACTCCCTCACCTCAAACCAAATAAGTCTCCCTTCTTTGGGGAGAGCGCCCCTGCTGCCTAACCCCCCATGGCCGTCCTACGAAGGACTTGAAGTTCGTTCCCTTCCCTTATTAACAATAACAAAGTAGAAAAATCCCTCTTCTCTCCAGGCAAATCGAAAAAGCTAAACTAAAGTTGGATCCAACTACGAAGGCGGACCAGAGGTTGAATCTAACCTTTTGATGTCTGATAGGATGTACTGAAAAAATTGACTAGTCGATCCATTCCTTTCAAGATCCTTTTTCATCCGATTTAAAAATAAAGTTCTCTTTTGTCTTTTAGCAAAACATCTCCGCCTTCTTCGTCAAGTTGAGTCCTTTTTTCATTTTAAAAATCGGAAAAGAGTTCGTTATGATCGTAGGTATAGGTGGCATTTTCGGCCAAGTCAGGATTATTATTCAAAATCTGTTGAATGAAAAAGGGAATAACACTCGTGTTTCCGTTCCCGGAGCTGGAGGTCTCTATTCTCGAACTCCAGTTCTCGTTTATATTCTATTCTGACTGGGTAGAACAGTTTTGAAGTTTAGTCCTAATTTCCCCCCAGAACTCTCCTTTTTCTTTATCCATCATAAAGATGGAATTCTCATTTTCTAGCCTTAGAATTCTATTCCTCATTGAGGACTCTAAGGCTATATTGTGAGTCACGGGCCAAGGCTCCGACAGGACCTGGAGCCCGAATGAATCTTCAGAGGTGGGGTCGGAGTTTTCTGGGCTGGAATAAGGACTGATTTCCCCACTCGATACCTTAAAGATGAAAAAAGTTGGCAAAAGAGTACTTAGCCAGAGACTAAAGTAAGAAAGGAAATGGGTGCGCAAAAAATAGTCGAATAAAGAGAGGAAAAAGAGATATATATCACAAGTCGAAGCTCATGTTTTAAACGAAAACCATAACGATGAAAGAGAAAGATGAAGCCCCAAAGAAGTCTCGCAAAAATGGTTCCTGTAAAGCAAACTAAGAGCGGGGAAGGAACTAGGGCGGGCATAAGCTCACCAATTAGGATGCGTGATTGACGCATATTTTTCAAATGATCAGGGCTTTTCCTCTTTGGCTGGGAGGGTAACCACTAGAGAAGGGCACCTGCTCTCCAATTTCTATTCTATCTGTACCGAACTTATCTGTTCCAAAGGCGAGAGTCATTCTTTCGATTCAGTAGAGCGATAATCTCCATTTTAGGAGTATACTGGGCGAATTCTTCTAAGAAATAAGAAAAGTAGGGCAATAGTTGACTCTTCATACTTACCCCATCTAAGCTTTCATTGAAAATCGCGTCAATAAAATGATCAAAAACCACCTGGTCGAGTTTGCTTCTCCCTTCCTTTTGGTGTTTAGGATGTTCAGTTGATATAAGAAGAGAAGGGAAAGGGCAGAATAAGAACCATCGGATGCAGTCTTCCGCTCCCGGCCAAGCAAAGCCCCCAACTGCGGTTTAGTGAACACTTACCGAATCCCGATGTACCGGCTATTCCCCATCATGTGCAGTTCCTAGGATCAGAGCCTTTATTGCATCAACAGCTTATTCAATTGCGAGTCCTCCAACACCGCTTACGGATGAAGTTCCCTTTCAAAGAGCTTGCATTCTCTTCTGTGTTTTCCGGGCCTAGGCCCCAGTCTCAGGGAAAGAGGAAGTGCTTCTGCTCCCATTAATGTTTTACCTTCTAACATGAAAGATGGAATTAGTCCAATCCCAATGATTGTAGCTATGGTTGTCTTTTCTTCCTGCTTAATGTTGTTATAGGTGAACTTCTTGCTATGAGAGCTAAGTATGGGTAGAGCTGTCTTAATGAATAGAGGTTAGTTCTTCTCTTTCCTGTCTCACCCATGAAGCTGCTCCCTTTACTCCCTGCGTTCCGTACTGTGCTGCTAGATCTTTGTTTGCTGAAGTAAGAAGGGTGACTCCGTATATCTAGGGTCAATGGATCCTAAAGACTAAGTTCTCCGTCCAGCCATCTTTAAAGATAATCTCCCTGCTAGCTTATAGCTCATCCTTTTCCTTTTTATTATTCCTCCTGTAAGTCGATCGAATAAGAAGTAATGAGGAGCCCGTACCTTCCAGCTTCTATAGCTAGACTGTACTTCCTTGAGTTCGTGACAAGGATGTCCGTCCTACTCCCTATTAGGGAGTGGTCGTCTGGGTAGTGATTTTTTTTGTGGTTATCTGTTCCAAGTGCCTGATTCCCTTATTTATCAAGGGCAATCCCCGAAGGGGTTGTATTAAATCCCGTATCTTAAGAAGGAAGAAGGAGCCTAGGTTCAGGAAGTCCTGGTTGAGCACGAACCTATCTCCCCGGGTGTGGGTGAATTCTTCTTTCTGCTTAGATTCTTATCCAGTAATTCAAAGGAGAAAAAGTAAGACAATGAAATGAGGCCAAAGGAAACATCGGAAAAACTACCTTCTGTTATGAAAGGAAGATCCCGCCCAATACATCAACTTGGAGATTGGATCTGATACAAGAACCGAAATGGTTTGAGACATCATCAGACAGCAACACCCGATAAAGCCTCGAAACAAGGCCCTTGAGCAACGAAATGAAGCCGAATGCGCTATCTCTATTTAGTTTACCTCTGATAGAAAGATCTTCAACTAAAAACTAAAAGAAGAAGGAAAGTTAAAATATGGCCAACCTGTAGACAAAGAAGATCAAAAAAGAAAACGATAGTGGCTAGGAATAGGGAATAGACCATCGTCGGAAAATCTTTTAAAATGGCTTGTGTGATCGGAATAACATAGTAAAGTAAGCGCGATTTTTCCATTTTCATTTCCAAGAAAGGTTGCACTGCACTAAGTTACTTACGTTTGAGGCTGACTCCGGCCCCACATCAAGGTGACAGGATTCGAACCTATGGCCCTCTGTACCCAAAACAGATGCGCTGACCAGACTGCGCTACACCTCGTCTCACCACCCCGGAGCATATAGATCCACCCGATCGATGAAGACTCAAACCGAACTCGCCCATCCTTTTGGGCACAGGGATGCGAGAACCAATCCGAGTAATCAACCGCTTTTTTTTTAGAAAATCTGCCTCCAGCAAGACAAGGACGCCAAAAAGCCGTATAGTGGAGGAGCGCTCACATTTTTTTTACTCTTTCACTTTCATTTTCAAATCCGGCTTGCTCCCGGCTACGTGTCCTTTGGACCCTTCGCCCGCTTAGAAGTGGATTCGAACCACTGACACAAGGATTTTCAGTCCTTTGCTCTAACCAGCTGAGCTACCTGAACCACTTTCCTAAAGTATGTTTTATTCATCGAATAGCGCCCTAACTTACCACTTTACTAGTAAGGGAAACTTGACTAATAATAATATATATATAGGCTTTTTCGCTTGTTCGTCAAGCTTTCGAGCAGCTCTTTCAACTGCCGCCTAATCCCCCAACATGCTCAAGAACCGAGAGACGTCCAGGGACTGGACGGCCGGAGGGAGCTTCCAACTAGAAAGAAGATAGGCCGGTTAAAGAAAAACAAGGCGCAACGGGCTCTCTGCTCCTAGTCACTAAGTAGTGCTATTCGGGGGACTGGACTCCACCAAGAGGTTATTTCTCTCACGTAATTTCGCCCGCCCCTTTCATTTCCGTGCCGGAGGCAATGGGATTCGAACCCATGATACAATCTTCTTGTATGTCGATTTAGCAAACCAATGCCTTAAGCCACTCAGCCATACCTCCAAGTTGTTGATCGGAATGGGATTGGATGTGCCGGGTTTGGTTGGTTGCCCGAAGGGCTATCTGATCCGATCAACTGCCTAAGCCGTAGCGCGCGTACTCTTCTTCTATGAGCGAGACTCTATCCAGATCTGCCACTCGTTGGGCGACGCCTTCTTTTCTATGAACAGCCCACCACTGAATGATGAACTCTCCAGTTTTCGCCTACGACCCGAGAAAAAACACGGTCAAGCCCTTACCCGCCTGAATGGAATTCATATCTCCTTCGTCTGGTCGAGAAGGGAGAAAGCCCGGTTCTCCGGGCTTGCTTACAAAGCTTGCTTACTAAGGAATTTGTCGTTGATTGCACGAGTTAGCCAGAAAACCCCCCTGGCTCATCTCTCTCTCTAATAAAAAAAAAGCCCTTTCTCCTTTTCATAATAATAAGGTAAGCATCCAGCTCTCGATCCAGAGCTACTGCTTCAACAATCAACTGAGCTCAGGAAGTCAGGTTAAGACGTCGACTTATACAGGGGAGATGAAAAAGAATTCCTGTCTTTAGAAGTAAATCCCACTAAACTACACTTGTACGCTTGACATGAAAAGTAGAAGCAAGCGGAGTCAAAGGCCGAGCCTCCACTAGCAAAGGGGGACAGCCATGCCAATCCAAGCAGAGCAAAAGTGCGCCCACTCTACCTTTCTTTATCTTAGACTTCGTTCTTCAAGGAGACCCATGTGCATTTCCTCTGTTCTGTGCTCTTGAACTCTTGATTCCATTGTGCCTTTAGTTTAAGTATAGGTCGTCAATTCAATCTATCTTGATGGGATTTTTTCTTCTGTTGAGTAGTATAGAAGGGATTTTTCTAGTAGGTAGCGACAAGAGGCTACATCAATAGCTTTAGCATCTTTTTTTTT